ATTCTCGTCCGATTAATCAGTTTTTCAAAAGATCTATCAAACTCTGGAATGAATGATTTGATCACTGACTAGTTGATTCTTCCTTCAACTTCGATTGGAATGGATTCACAATAACTCTGAATTTTTTCATATATTTTCATTTATATTTTATATATAAATTTCATTTCATATATAAATATAATGGAGTCGATGGGCTCCGGTCGTGATTAATCGTTTGATATGTCAGTATATATACGTACGTATTAGGTATATATGGCCGCCCTTTCTGTAATTTCAATAGAAGGATTCCAACTACCAACGCAACGTAGTCAACTTCATTCGTTAGAACAGCTTCCATTGAGTCTCTGCACCTATCCCTTTTTTGATTCTTTCTAAACCCTTGTTTGTTTTCTCAAAATAAAGATTTGGCTCAGGATTGCCCATCTTTAATTCCAGGGTTTCTCTGAATTTGGAAGTTTCCACTTAGCAGGTTTCCATACCAAGGCTCAATCCAATTAAGTCCGTAGCGTCTACCAATTTCGCCATACCCCCTTTGAGACCAAGATCCGGCTGTAATTCCATCTATCTCTTTCATTTTTTTTGGAACCGTTGAATTCATTAGATAATGATTTCTATATCGAAAAAGTGTATGCTACTATATTTAAATAGTTAAATTGAAATTTAATATTGAATTGATTTTTTTGCTCAGACTCTTTATCTCTATTGGATATGTTTCAATCAGAAATGATTCTATCATTGATGTACCCGCAATTCAATATGGATAGATATATCCCACATATATATGTTTCCCCCTCCCTTTCATTTTTACAGTGTGATTTGGAATACTGGAACGGTCGATATTCATTCTTCTTTTTTTCGTCCTATCTCCTCCTTTTCCGAATGAAACCAGAAGAATGTCTCATTCTAATTTGGATTGTATCTTTGTCTTATCCTTTTCTTAGGACCTATCCGCTATAGTTAATATAATTAACAGAATTTGCTATAACTGCTTTAATTAAGAAATACTTAGATTTTTCCTAACCATAATTTACAATTTTTTGATGTTATCATTAAATTAAATAATAAATAATAGAAAGAATAGAATGAAATAATAAATAATAGAAAAAACATAAATATAAACTAAATATAAATTACTAAATTAACTATAAATAAAATAAAAAAAAATAAAAAAATAAATATTATAATAAAATCAATATTATAATGTTGTCTAATAATAGAGAATAGAGGATAGAATGAAAATTCTAATTAATCCTATATTATCTAAATTATCTAATTAATTCTATAATATTATATTAGTCACATTCATATAGAGTATTCATATATAGTTCATATATAGTATAGTTAATAGGCATAGTTAATAGGCATATTCATATTATAGTTAGATTATTTCTAGCTTATAACTATAGATAGTTTAATTTAATGTAGTTCTTGTGAAATTCAGAGCTAATAGCTAAGGCCCGGTAGTCTCCTAAATTCCTACACACAAATTTCTATTTGTTCCATTTGTTTGTTACACTATTTCTGTTATGTATGTGAGCCCGCTTAGCTCAGAGGTTAGAGCATCGCATTTGTAATGCGATGGTCATCGGTTCGATTCCGATAGCCGGCTTTTTCTCTATCGATTTTTACATGATTGATAATCTCTCCTCTCCTTTTATACAAATGCTGGATCACCGATCTATCATGTCGTGGTAACTTGCAACTATGAATAAAAAATGGATTGGACCAATTAGATCGCTAGAGAACAAATCATAAAACGAAACCTCAACTTCTTATATATATATATATATATACAAATTATATATATATATACAAAAAATTCGGATATTGCTACAATTCTTTTTATTCTACTTTGTAGTACTTCAATAGATTTAGCTTTGTTTATCTTTTAGTTCAGTTTTAATTTAGATTTTTTCTGTAAAATGAAATTTCAATAAAAAAAAAAGGGGAGTCTTTATGTCTCGTTACCGAGGACCTCGTTTCAAAAAAATACGCCGTCTGGGGGCTTTACCAGGACTAACTAGTAAAAGACCCAGATCCAGAAGTGATCTTAAAAACCAATTGCGTTCTGGAAAAAGATCGCAATATCGTATTCGTCTAGAAGAAAAACAGAAATTGCGTTTTCATTATGGTCTGACAGAACGACAATTACTTAAATATGTGCATATCGCTGGAAAAGCCAAAGGGTCAACAGGGCAGGTTTTACTACAACTACTTGAGATGCGTTTGGATAACATCCTTTTTCGATTGGGTATGGCTTCGACCATTCCTGGAGCTAGGCAATTAGTTAACCATAGACATATTTTAGTTAATGGTCGTATAGTGGATATACCAAGTTATCGTTGCAAACCCCGAGATATTATTACTACGAAGGAAAAACAAAGATCGAAAGCTCTGATTCAAAATTATATTGCTTCATCCCCCCACCAGGAATTACCAAAACATTTGACTATTGACTCATTCCAATATAAAGGATTAGTAAATCAAATAATAGATAGTAAATGGATCGGTTTGAAAATAAATGAGTTGTTAGTCGTAGAATATTATTCCCGTCAGACTTGAACCTAACGAAAATGACAAAGAAAGGTTTATATTAAAAAATATAATTTTGTTTTTTGTTTTGCCCCCTTTTCGCCAAAGTAAATAGAATATAAGGGACTTGATCCGCATTTTTCTCATTCACGTATCACAAATAGATCAGAAGTAGGGTAGGTTTTTTTCTTTTTTACTCTTTCCGATATTTGTATTTTACGTACCACAGTAATGTAATTAGGATTACTATAGAGAATTTCTATCAAAGAAAAGAAAGGTCTTATTGCTGGAATAATCGTATCAATTGTTATTTGATTTGATACATGGCGGTCGATAATGTTGGTGAATTAACAGAAACGGAAAGAGAGGGATTCGAACCCTCGGTAAACAAAAGTCTACATAGCAGTTCCAATGCTACGCCTTGAACCACTCGGCCATCTCTCCTACATAATCTTAGTATTGACCATAAAGCGAGTGAATTGTGAGTCATTCATATTATTGCTATTGCGGTACACATACGACCGATCAATGGTTCCATAGGAAGAATTCTCTCACCTTTCTCAACAACAACTTCTCTCATCAGCTATCCCATAAATCTATTACAAATTCATAAATCGTCCCATGGATTTTCATATTTCAATTGTATAGTGTGGCGTACACATGTTATGCAAACAAAACAGACGTTTACTCTACTTTATCATGGAATGATTATTCCATTCTTTTTACTCTTTTGATCATAACCAAATCAAAACTTCCCGAGTTATCAAAATCCGTAGTAAAATAAAGTCCTTGGTTATTCAATTTAAAGAAATAATAAATTAAATTAAATATAGTATAAATAATATAGTATAAATTAATATAGTATAAATATAGTAATAATTCCGTTCATTGGTATACTACGAAATTCGAATGAAATCCAATCTGATTCAACTATTTCATATCTCTTCTTGTCCAAACAAAAGAGGACAATTTGAGCGGGGGGGCCACATTTTTTAGTCTGTTTTTATGTTATTTCGTATTGTACAATTCCTTTGTTTGTGGGATCATTTCCCCCGAGGGGAAATGAAAAGAATTATAGAATGGATTACTGATTATGCCTAGATCTCGCATAAATGGAAATTTTATTGATAAGACCTCTTCAATCGTAGCCAATATCTTATTACGAATAATTCCAACAACTTCAGGAGAAAAAAAGGCATTTACCTATTACAGAGATGGTGTGATTTGATTCTTTTTTCTTGTTTTTTTTAGACCTCCGTCTTACGAGAAAGAAACGTGGTTCAAGATAGAAAGAACCAAATTAATTATTGAAATAAACCTACGCTTGGTGAAGGTGAAGTTTGGAGATAGAACAATTCCTTCTGTCGTGTATCCTCGATTGATGCAGCCTCAGATGCTTCAATTGTCGATTTTAGTATTGAGCGAAAGGTTACACCTATAGGTTCTGTATTGCAGGTCAATCCTACTCCACTAGTACCAATAGGCGGCATAGGGGAAGAAACACTACACCCAGGAATCAACAACACGAAAACTTTGTTCGAAATTACCCTTTTCCTTATCGGTATCGGGACTAACAAGAATGGTTGGGACAACAAACATCCATCTCGTTCGTACTTTGGATACCCATATAACCATCAAAGATCGTTGAAGTGACTAATTCCTGGAAATAGGAGGCGTTGAGGACAAAGAAATTGTTGGAGTTACCATTTCCATCTAGCACTAATATGATTGTTGTTAAGAAAAAACCTCTTGCAGGAAGGCTGGCTAGAGATTTCTTGTAAAAATACCAGCCCCTGTCAGTTCATAATGAGATGAGAATAGTTCAATTTTGATTCCATGGATTATTTTCCTTAGTACTATGCACAGAAGGGAGGAGCCGTATGAGATGAAAATCTCACGTACGGTTCTGGAACGGGGATTCCTTGAATAGAATGAACGACCGTAACGGATGTTGGCTCAATCCGAAGGAAATTATGCAGAAGCTTTACAGAATTATTATGAAGCTACGCGACCAGAAATTGATCCCTATGATCGAAGTTATATCCTCTATAACATAGGCCTTATACACACAAGCAACGGAGAGCATACAAAGGCCTTGGAATATTATTTTCGGGCACTAGAACGAAACCCATTCTTACCACAAGCTTTTAATAATATGGCCGTGATCTGTCATTACGTGCGACTATCTCTACTATAGAAGAAAGAAGGAAAAAAGATCAAATCCGCTAGTAAATACTAGAAAAAATAGTCTTTCTACATATGCATCGTCTAAAACAACGATTTTTATCAGCTGTAGCAAGGAAAGAGACTTCACGAAAACAAAAAAAAATAGGAAGAAATAGGTACGGCCTACTATATACATACTATACTCTATGGATAAAGGATCAAATTGATAGAGAAAGCACCGTAAAGATCAATTAGCGAGCTATGAGGTCGATAGAGTTAAGAACTGCTTACTTATGTCATGA